TATTTCTAGACTCTTCAAATTTCTATGTATACTAAATTACATTACAGTATTCTATTTTTTTATTCTTATTCTATGTCCGTTCTATCTCCCCTTCCTTAAGATAAATCGAAGACTCCTGTGAAAAATAAAAAAGGAAACTTTAAAGAAACCCTTCTCTTTTTATTTTATCTTTTTAGGAACAGAATAACAATTGCTTCCTACTTTCCTACTATATCTATATACATAAAATAATATATAAAATAGAGAAATATAGGATTGAATGGGAAATATCCATAAATTCTTTCGGAGTCAAAGAAATGAAATAAAAAAAGGATCCATTTTCGTCTCTATTAAATTTTTATATCAGAATAGCAGATATAGTCATGATTCAACGGGTCAGATCCACTTACTTTTTCTTATTTTTATTTCTAATCTTTCCCGTGCATTTTATTGATACACCGGAAAAGGGGGCTATGTAGTTTGTTCATTCAAGAGGTAACTTCTCATTATTCGTAATAATTTAAATTTATTGAACAAATGTTTAACTTGCTAATTATTATACGCAAATTCTAACTCAGTATACTAATACTGTAATGGAGTAATATCTTATCCCCTTAAAGTGACTTTTTACTAGAAATATTCATTTTTTTATTTCTATTTTCTATTAGAAGGGAGAATAGAAATACTATGGTTGCAATTTTATGAAAAAACCAAAGCCCCTTATCGGATTTGAACCGATGACTTACGCCTTACCATGGCGTTACTCTACCGCTGAGTTAAAGGGGCTTATTTCATTTAATTCCTGAATGGATCGCTATGTCGATAATATATCTATATGTACATATTATATTACATATCATATACAGAATATATATACAGAATACAGAAATACAGACAGCAGCAGTAGACTTTTGGTTGCTAATGTCTTATTCTTGAATAAGAAAATCTTGAATAAAATAATAGATTTACCTAGCAAATCAGGGATAAAATTCAATGATGAGATAAGAATATCTCGTCTTGCGGTTTTTTTCTATTTCTATTAGACGAAATGATATATCTTTAATGTATAGAAGAGAGTGGCGAATACCGATTCTAATGAATAATTCATGAATATGAATCACGAACCAAAAGATTCTCTACTATTAGGTAGTAAAGGTGAAAAATCCCTTGTATTTAATCATATCATTCTATTATATTGACAATTAAAAAAATATTTATATTATAATCATAGTATGATAGCGGTTATGCAAGTAGCCCCCATCGTCTAGTGGTTCAGGACATCTCTCTTTCAAGGAGGCAGCGGGGATTCGACTTCCCCTGGGGGTAGGGTATACTACGAAAGGAAGTTGATCGTGGATTACCAACAAGCCTAAAAGTGATTCTTTGTGGGTCGATGCCCGAGCGGTTAATGGGGACGGACTGTAAATTCGTTGGCAATATGTCTACGCTGGTTCAAATCCAGCTCGGCCCAAAAATTGGCCAATCTACCACGAGGGGGTGTAAACCCCTCCTTACAAAACAAAATACTCGATACGGAGATAAAAAAGAATCCAAATTTCTGCCAGATCGCCTATTTATTTCTTGGGGATTGTAGTTCAATTGGTCAGAGCACCGCCCTGTCAAGGCGGAAGCTGCGGGTTCGAGCCCCGTCAGTCCCGTCGAACATTAATCAATTCTTTCAAAACTCTCTTTTTCTTTACTTCTCTCGTCCAAGACAAGAATATGTTGGTGGGTTAGTCCAATTAGTGCTAGCATTGTAGTAAGCATTTCAAGAAAGACGAGATATATTTTATTGATTGTTCCAGATTCATGGAATGGAATAGTGTCCTCTATTTTTTTTTAGTGGTTTTTTTCTTAGTTGAGGTTGGAACTGTGTTAATAATGGGGAAAGGTGATCATGTGATACTTCATCGAATAATTATACACGGGAGATGTAAGGTAATAAAAAAAAAAAAGAACTTTTTTTTAGATCAGGAATCTAAGTTGGGGTTCGATATGATTAAACAAACTTCCTATGTTATACTATTCCATTTTTGACGACGAATTCATTTCAGAATTCAGATATTGTTATTCATGATATTGATCCAATTCAAAACCATCGAGAGGTAATTCATCCATTGAATTGAAAGGAGAGGGGCTTGTCATCTCTATGGGATTAAATCCCGGGTTATTGTTAAATTTGATTTTTTATTTATATTATGGAAGTAAATATTCTTGCATTTATTGCTACTGCACTATTCATTTTAGTTCCTACCGCCTTTTTACTTATCATTTATGTAAAAACAGCCAGTCAAAATAATTAATGAATTCAAGAATTCACGAAATAAACCGAAAACAAGTTTCGCGTCTTAAACTTTAACTGAAATAAGACGACTACAATTCCCAGTATCCAGTATGTAAATCGTATAGTAGAAAGAAATAGATGAATCTTTCTACCATATGATTTACATATTAGTATCATTATGGATTAAACGTATTATCTCGTGTATGCTTATGTGGATAGCAATTCCATGTATGGAAT